TGAAATCAATGCCCAGACAACTATGTGCGTTATCTATATATCTATCCTTATTTCTTTCGCCTATGGAGTGAGTGTTAGGGTATTGCGAAGCTTCTCACTGGAATAGACTCGATATTAAGCACAAGAGAGGCCTATTACAGACAGGCTCGCAAGCTTAACACGATGAGAAGGTTCCCCGCTTAACCCGAGTTTTCGGGTAGAGTAGTGGTCGCCATGCGCCCATCGGTTATAGCCGCTCGCTAGTTGGGGACAGGAGACAGCCTTTAAGAGAGAGAAAGAAGGTCTACTGGCCCGGTACGGTGTGGTTTTGTTGGATTTATCCGTCCGCGTACTTTCAGTGGCCCTTTGAATCGATCCTGAAAGACTCCCCCATAAAGAGAAGGTTATCCGCTGTTTAAGCTCGAAATCTGAACTTTCACAACCACCAACAGGAAGACAAGTCAGTCAGTATGGGATCAAAAAAAGTCTTTTTCTAGTCAAGTTCCAGCTCTAGATAGGGAAGGACGACGAAAAGCACGAGTTTACTTTGAGGTAAAAAAGCCGACGGTGCCTAATCTCCTCGGATATCATCGGCCATCGTTCTCATCGATGCGATGACCAGACATGTCACACCATCCCTCGCAGCCCTAACTCACCAATCCCTAGCATCTACCTAAGTGGTATCCTATCACGGAGGCTAGTCAGTAGGCTTTTCTCATATTTGTCACTCTCCACCCAGTATATCCTCCGATGGAAGGGGTACTATCCAATTGTAAGTAGCTTGATTACTGTCTGGCCTTTCTCTATCCCTTGCTCATAAAAAAAGGATATGGGAAAGGTTGGTGAAAGTGTAAACTAGTGACCTCGAAAGATAGGTGGGCCATATCCAGTCCAGAATGCATTAGACTAACTGCATTGGTACCGAAACATCTGATCAGGCCGTCTGGGGTATATGATATGACAGGTCGTTGTACTAATGATCGGTAGGTGGGACTGATACCTAAGTCGGGTATCTATCCCTGTGGAGGGCCCCCATTCAATGATCAGATATGTCCATGGGATTAGGTATGAAATGGGCCATACCAACTTGTTGCTTGAACAAGTCCTAGTGGTAGGGCTCCTCATATGGTTAGCCTCCCTGACCCGTAGCGTAGATTTTTGAATGGGATTGGGAATCTATTTGAGTATTAACCGAATTTCGGAGGGGGTTCCAATTCATATCCGAGCGTTGGTGCACTTCCCATCTGTTCCCGGGCTTTGACGTAAGGCCTGTAGACCGAGCCTCATATCCCTGAAGAGTCCTACGGTCTTCTTTCTTCTCCCTAATTAATTCTCCGTGAGAACGAATCTTAACCCTTGCTTGGTCTTTTTCTTCCTCCTTACTCTCACTTGGAAGCAAGAGATTAAGACGTAAGCCTTCCTTATGATCGATCACCCTTTCCCGAAAAGAGATTACTTCGAGCTTAAAATGATTTATCTAAGTCAAAGCTTATGGTTGCTTATAGGCAGTAGCTAAGCGCGCTGCATCGCCTTCTTCTTCCATTGAAGGAGTGTGAACTGTTCAAGACACCCGAGAATAAAAATGAAAGGAACAAGAACAATCAAAAAAAAACAAAACAAAAAGTACGCACCTACTAGAACAACCGGGATCCATTCGTAAAAGATCAATATAAATATAAGATCAGTTGTATCTTCTACGACCTGACATTCATTCTTCCAACAATCTCTTCCACAAGAGTGCTCTAATGGCAAAGAGCAGTATCCACTTGAAAGTCGGCATTACTTACTTATCATACACACCTAGCCCGTTATGGGGCACTTTCAGCCGGGTCCCTAACTTGGTTGGAGCTTAGGCCACTAGAACGCGTCTTTAATCTAGTTAAGGAAGGAAGTCTGGCACTCATCTCAGTCTCAGGGACATGCCCAGAAGAAACTGCTGGTGTCAGGTTTTCGGGAATTGAATCAGGATTGTCTTGTGCCAGAACTGATTGCACTAGGAGAAGAAAGCCAGTTGTTTATTCCCATTCCCTTTAAGTCAGGGATTCGTTTGAAGCCTTTCGCTAGCATTACAACAGAACAGAATAAATGGCATCAGATTCATTAGCTGCGGACGCATAGGAATTCTTTCTTACTGTAGCCGCAGAGAGAAAAAATGCGATTTCATAGACGAGGCGGTAATCAAGTAGCAATTTACTTTAAAACCTCTTCTTTATCGCGGGCCCTAAAGACGATCCTTGCCCTTGTTCGATAGAAGAATCTGGAGCGGATTTCCGATAGTTGCCAAGTCGAAACCTATAGTATACATCCAAAAAGGAGAGTTCTTTCAGAGCGGGTCAGGGAATCTAAATCTAAGTCAATCATAGAATCGATTCCCGTTGAAGTTTGACGAGAGATATCGGTAGTATATATAGGTTACGATTTCTTCACTCACGCGAGATTGCTAGGGCAGAAAAGCGAGAACTCGAATGCTTCTCCTATTCTCTATAGATGAGACTGAGAAGTAGATCCAACCTAGTCTAGTAGTAAGCAATCTGCCAAAAGCAAGGTTTTTCTTCCTAATCCTAATCTCGTAGTAGGTAGTAGACAGGCTTCTTCTTTATTTAATAGCGGCACATACAATACGTGTAAGAAGCCTGAAATGTGATTTACCCCGGTTACTAAATGAAAGCGGCTCTTCGTTAGCGGTCGTCGCTCGAACGAATCAAAGAATTTCTGCGCTTCGTCTTTCACGCCGGAGGGAAAGCCGCCGATTGACACTACTTCTTACTTCTTATTCCTTCTGACCCGTTCTCTAGGAGCTAGACTCAATGGCTTACAGATACAAGGCGGGGAATGACTCAATGGTTTTCACTTGCCTTACCCATACCCTTCCCTGACTCTATCTACTGGGACTGACTTCTTGGCTTACTGCAACGCTTACTGTATCTTTAACTGAAACTTCTTTGAAAGGTCCCTAGAAGGGATTGGAATAAAGGCCAGGCAGGTTTGTTTAACAGTCTTTTTCTTCTCAATCGGCGAGGCCTCGCTAAAGCTCCGCTTCTTGAACTTGAAACTCCCTGACATTAGAGAGTGCCCAGTTCTCTCCGCTTCTCCTTTCAGTCTAGATTAGCCTGTTGATGTTGAGGTTATCTTCTCACCTGTAAGGATCTTCTTACTTGATAGAGTTGCTAAGACCTCGGTATGCTTGTATGTCTTATCACTCCCCTCGATCCGCCGCCAGCCAATAAGAGACAGAAGAGAGAGCGCACCCGACAAAGCGGATAAGACAAATCAAAATAGCTAGGTTCCTTTATTCCTCGGAAGCGGAATCATTGTAATTTTGCTAAGCAAACGAATTGGTCGGCAATTCAGCTTCGAGGTGTTAAATGCGCTGCGAGGATTGGAAGAACAGGAAAATAGGTTGTTATTGATTATACTTTGTATAACCCCCGAATAACCGCTATATTACTATGTTAATAGCGGTTATTTAAGATCGGAGAATAAGATCTTCTAGAACAACTATGATAGGAAACCTAAATGCCGCAGCTGACTCTTGCTTCTTCCTCCTGGAAGTCGAATAAGAAGTAATGAGGAGCCCGTACCTTCCAGCTTCTATAGCTACTATACTGTACTTACAGGAGTTCGTGACAAGGATGTCCTACTACCTATTAGGGAGTGGTCGTCTGGGTAGTTATTTTGTGGTTATCTCCCCCCTCTGTTCCGAGGGCCTGATTCCCTGATTTATCAACGGCAATCCCCTCTTTTAATCCCGTATCTTAAGAAGGAAGAAGGAGCGAGCTACGGTTTGTTTGGTTTTGTTTGTTGGTTCCAAGATCCTATATCCCGCAGGCAGGTCTTTCCAGCCTTTATAGAATGTGTTCTACGGCTAGCCAGCTTAAAGACAATATAGAATTGATCCGGCAACCTAAATGGAAGCTGTCGTTGTTTGAGCGTTGCGTTATGGTTGGTTTGTCCAATCTGTTCCGTGGAGATGATCGGTTGGTGTTGGTGTTCCCGTTGCCTTACCACTTCCATTATCCTTTCTCTACGCAACCCAGGGCTTTCACCCGGAGTGGAACCTTCACTGCCTTTCCTCTGTCTTTCTACTTCCTCGGAAATGTAGCATCTTCCGCTCCTGGCGATCCTGCTTACTCCAACCAAGTTAGCTATTGGACTAAGGGATGGCTCATTGATAGTAGCTTGTCGGAATGACTGTACAGGTACTTCGGCTTCGGGAGTAGCACTGGATGTTCCATGCGTTACTATATGAGAATCATATTTCCATGGTACCGCATGTGTATTGGTATACTGAAATGGAGCAGGTACTTTTTCAGTCACTCTTTCTTAGGAACAAGAGAAGAAATTGAAGCCCTCTCTGGCTGCTCATAGTAACGAATCACCACTGGCTTTCATTCTATATGATCCTCCTCCCCAATCACATAAACTTATCTACTTCTGCTGGCGCAGTGTTTCCCTTCTTTTCTTTCAGTTACAAAAACTATATAATCAATAACAACCTATTATCCGACAAACAAGATCTTATTCTCTTAGAAGGGCTTTTATCATATAGAATATAGAATCAGGGATTACCGCTATGGATGGTGAATAACCGCTCTCTGCCCGTTCTTTGCGTAACTGCTGTTCGAGTAAGCGCTGCTAGGACTTAAGGAATCGAAGAGGCAGCTAGACTTTGCCCGCTTTCTGGCTTAGACTGATTGAAGTATGCCAGTTTCCTCCTTCTTGCTTCTCGGGGGTTTTGGCAGAATTGGGTTAGACTCCCATAGCCCCCTTTTGTTGTTTGCGGCATTCCCCCTTACTTACCTCGCTCGTCGAGGTAGTATAGTCAAATGAAAGGAAAGAGAAAGAGGAGATATGGGATTTAAAACTTGTCGTCTACTTTCAGGAAATGTTCGGAACAGAGAACTTACAATACTACAACGCCGCATTCTCCGAAGATTGAGGAACAAGAAGAGATCTATTAAGAGAAAGATTTATCCGAGAGAAAATCTTAACAGTTACATCCAATCACAAACAACACGAAAGTTGCCCCTTTTTCATGGGCATTTACCCATCAAAGAGATGCACAGAGGAACAGAACGAACTTCATATATCCCTTTTCTACTCAATCCAGAAACAAGATCGGACGTTATTCCGGTTCGTCTCCATTTTCGTGAAACTATTCCTCAAGCAAGGCAGCCGATAAGTCATCGAAGGGTTTGTGTGAATAATCGAATGGTAAGCATTACTCGTTTGAAAGTTTCCCACGGTGATCTAATATCTTTTCAAGAAAATGACGCGAGAATCCGCGGTGAAGAAATAAGGAGATCTTTCTATATCGAAATATCAGTTGATAAAATCATAGGCAAATTCCGGGATCACCCGGTAAGAAGGTGGAGAAGAACAAAAACAGAATGGTTCAACCTACTCAAAACTAAGCGGGGATGCCGCCTACTACTAAAATCCCGGTTTTTGCAACAAAAGTTGCGTTATTCTATGCAAGAAGAAGACTTTGAAAGAACAAAGAAGTTTGGATCCGAAAAAGTATGCTTAGGCAGTTCCTTCGCTCAGCACAACAAAATGAAGATGAATTTGTATCATTTCAAATCCCTATTCTTATCGAAGAGAAGAAACAAGAAAAACCGATATCTTCCTACTCGAACAAGAACTATAGTTTACAACTCTTTTTTATATAGTAATTCGACCTATTGCTCCTCATCCCCCCATCAGTTTACTATGAAGAGAAGAATCAAAAGGATCGAACTACCTACTCATTATTCGGAGGTGAATCATAGAACACCAAAAGCGGTGGTATTTTATGGACCTAACATAGGTCACATCCCTCACGACATCAGATTGAAAGATCCAAACCTTCCTCTTCGGAGCGGAAACGGCCGTGGCCAAAACATATAAAGATCAGCGTAGTCGCTCATAGGGACATATCTATCCGGATAGAGGATCCATCTAGATCTTGCTTGATTCACTATTTCCATTTTTTTTTCTTGATTCTGATTGATTGCCTTTTTGACGACAAGTTTTAAATCTTAATGCAGGCAAGGTACGTAGTTCTCGACCGTAAGGGAGAAGGAAAGATTTTCAATTCTGACTTGCTGGGTCGGAGCGTAGACGAGCGAGCAGAGCCCAGGATACAGGGAAGCCCGTCATAGAGCAGTCGACTAGAAGTAGAAGACTGCTGGCCTGAGAGAAGGCGGCCTCCCTCGGGAAACATGGCCCAATTTCTCTTCTTTCTTTTTTGATTTATCGAGATTGGGTTGGTGTGCAGTATACTTCATACAAGATCGAAAAGAATGCATTGGAAGGTCAACTCGACCTACTTTGGTCAGTGCACAGTGTAAGATTGGATATTCCGTAAGTGTCAGTAACTTAGTGCATGTCAGGCTTGGAAGAAGAAAATGAAATACGAACAACCGCGCTGGTCGTAATAGATAGACTTTCATGCTAGTTCTTGCTCCAGCATGAAAGTTCCATTTCTAGTTAGTTACCATTTTTCCATGCTTTTGACTATCTTCTATATTCATTTGGTTTTGTGGAAGAAACTATTCCTTAATTTTGTATTCTCTCTCCCACTTGCAAGAAAGCTCCCCCAACAAAGTCGTATACAGATTTTTAGAGTCTTGGTGGTTCTTATTATTTCAAGGCTCGCCGTTTCACTGGGCTATCTTTTTATGGATGAATTGTCCAATGCTGTGGCTCAATTCTATCCGTCGTACGGAATGTCTGGTTCTGGGGGAGCTGCTACACCGCCAGGGCCTGCTGAAGATCCGTCTTTTTTTCCATTTATTCCAAACGAGAACCTGGATCAGCCTGGTCCTTCAGCTTCTGAAGGAGAGGGTCGGGCTGTCAGGGATTATAGCACTGAATTACAGAATATTGAAGAATTGCGCAAAGATAAGTACCTGGATGGTAGCTATCGCAATGCCTTAATAAGGCACGAAAATATAATAAGAGAAATGAAAAAGTCTATGATATCAGGAAATCAAATATCTGATAATGATATCCGGAAAGGAGTCGACATATATTTAACAGGAATTATGGAACTTTCTAATCTGAATTATAGAAATAGAAAGCTTTCTCTGATTCTAAGAGATTTGACCGACCGTGGGTCGGCTAGTAGCCATTTTAAGGCTATTGTCAAAGAAATAGAATCTCTGAATGACCCTTTTTTTTAGCGTTCATGGCTGTTCCTCTTTTTTCTTTTTTTCCGGTATGCCGCTCCGCGAGAATGGAGCGAAAGAACCAAGTGGTTTGTGGTTATGTCAGAATTTGCACCTATTTGTATCTATTTAGTGATCAGTCTGCTAGTTTCTTTGATCCCACTCGGTCTTCCTTTTCCCTTTGCTTCCAATAGTTCGACCTATCCAGAAAAATTGTCGGCCTACGAATGTGGTTTCGATCCTTTCGGTGATGCCAGAAGTCGTTTCGATATACGATTTTATCTTGTTTCCATTTTATTTATTATTCCTGATCCGGAAGTCACCTTTTCCTTTCCTTGGGCAGTACCTCCCAACAAGATTGATCCGTTTGGATCTTGGTCTATGATGGTCTTTTTATTGATTTTGACGATTGGATCTCTCTATGAATGGAAAAGGGGTGCTTCGGATCGGGAGTAATAGTGATAGGGCAAAAAGAGGGAGGAAGGACAAAGGAAAGAGCGATGCCTACATTAAATCAATTAATTCGTCATGGTAGAGAAGAAAAACGGCGCACGGACCGTACTCGAGCTTCGGATCAATGTCCCCAGAAGCAAGGAGTACGCCCGCGTGTTTCAACGAGAACACCTAAAAAACCAAATTCAGCTCCACGTAAGATAGCCAAAGTACGATTGAGCAATCGACATGATATATTTGCTCACATTCCGGGCGAAGGTCATAATTCGCAGGAACATTCTATGGTGTTAATAAGAGGAGGTAGAGTGAAAGATTTGCCAGGTGTGAAATCCCATTGTATTCGAGGAGTCAAGGATTTGTTGGGAATTCCGGATCGAAGAAGAGGCAGATCAAAATATGGTGCAGAAAAACCCAAATCGATATGAATGGAGGATGCCTCTGGTGTTAGAGGGTTCAACACCGCTCGTACATACAAAAGTCTTAGTAGCCTGATGCTTGTGCGTGACATCGAAAAGTGCTGCTGGATGCTTCTTAGATACAGGGAGAACATGAAATGAAAGTCAAGTGGAGTAGGGTCAGGTGAAGAGGCAACTAGCTCCAACTGCTAGATGAAGCTACATTCTGGAAGCGAAGTAGGAACTAGTCAGAGAGGTACTCAACCCCCTCACCTAGAAGTTCTCAAGGCAAAAGATCTCTAGACCTATCATCAGCTGTTGTCACTCCTTGAATTCCAAGTCTGAGCTAGTAAGAGCTTTGATCATCTCTCTTTCTAACTCTAATAGAACATCCGAAACTAAGACCTTTTGTTAAGGAAAAGTCAATAGCTCAATAACTAGCCAACGGGAAAGGAATCTATAGATCTTCCCAGATCTCACTGATGAGTTAGGAGCAGGAGTCTGGTAGCTAGGTAGCTGGGGAGTTTGGAAGCAAGTGTGAAAGCATCTCTTCTTTTTGCTATTTCCAGAGGTAGTTCAAAGAGAGGGGAGAAGGAGGTCAGAGCACTCTCAAGTGAGTTGGCAGGGACAGGGTCTTCTATCAGGACTCGCAGACAACTTCCAATGCCTTCCAGGCAGAATGAAAAAGCTATTGAAGGTCCGGGACTATCTTCATTGTAAAGAAGCTATCCTTTCTTGCGTCATCAGCTTGATATCAGAATCGCTGAACGTACAGCTTGTGGTACGGACTTCACGCGGGATGTTTCCGAGCTAGATTGCAAAACCGAAAGCCAGACATAGAACTCCGTTAACGGGATCCACAACTTCTTTATCTATGATAGCAATAGCAGCAAATGAAACTGAAATTCCACTTGAGAGCGGCATCCATCCCCTTGGTTATTTCGACAATAAGGTATTCTCTATAGCACCGTCTTCTTCCCTCAAAGCTGAAAGGGATTGTTCTTCTTGGCCTCTGTTCACATTATCACATCACTTAGTGATATGGTACTGTGCTCAGAAAGTGTATCCTGGTCAGCACTTTAGAAAGTATGCGGTGTTGGGTGATGACGTCTGTATAATGGACGCCAACGTCGCCGACGCTTATCAGCAAACCCTTGATAGACTTGGAGTTGAGATTTCAGTCTCAAAGTCTCTGGTCTCTCATAGTGGTGCTGCTGAGTTTGCCAAAATATTTAGACTTTATAATATAACTTTTGATTTATCTCCAGTGTCGATTCGAAACTTGCTCAACTCTCATCACTTGCCTGGTACGGTGTCGCTTTTGAATACCTATGGTATCAAACGATTCTCGACGCTAGCAAGGTTGCATTTTTCCTTCATGCCATTGTCGGGGAAGCTCTTACAGTTTTCGAATAAATGGAAAAAATCCTCGGTTTCCTTTAATTTAAGAGGAGGAATGCCAGTACTGATTCTCTGAACTTGAAGCTCGCTCTTCGACCCGTACCCTGTACACTCGGCTATTCACCCGATTCAACTCCCTCTGTCTACGCTGGGAAAAGGGCTGCCAGAGTAGAGTGAGGGCTTTGTCTCTTTCTGTTTGTGCCAGCTGGCCCTGACCGAATGTTCTGACTCCCGGTAATCGAATGGGTGGTAGTTGGGTTGGCTTTGGCGAAACTTTTTGTCTATGAGCTGTTTTGACTGCTTTCTTCCGGATATGAAGAAGCCGTAGGGATTCACTCATTTTCATTGCCTCAGCCCTTCAAGGTGGTGCACAGCCTGATTGCTTTGTGTTTCAAACTCCCCCTGCTTGAATAAATTCCTTGAAAGGAAATGAATGGTTTCCTAAGATGTCTTTGACCCTGTCGCTTGCCCGAAAAAAGAGATCTCTTAGATAGCAAGTCAAAGCAGCTAGTTCGAGGGTCAAAGTCTAGCAATAAGCTAGTGCGCTGATGAAAGTCGATAAGGAAAGTCAACTGGTCACTCCACCAGAGAAGAAGGGTTGTTGAGAAGGTAATCAAGGAGTTCCGTCTTCTACGATGTATGCTATGAAACAGGTTCATACTGGAAGAATGGATGGCGCAGGAGTCTTTCTTTGGACTGATGAAAACCTAGATTCTCCCCTTAGGAAGACAGAGAGAGATGCTCTCTCGCTAGAGAGAAGAGCGGAGTGAAGCTGCTTTTCCGAAGAGAGAGCGTTAGAGAGTAGATGAGACGTTCCAAGGGTGAAGCTAACGCTTCCCTGGCCACTAGGGAGTCATCAAGGTATGAGTCCGCTAGCTAATACTGGATCGTCAAAGACCTTCTTCCATTTCTTAATACCTTCTGTCTCTCTCCTAAAGGATCCAATCCTACCCCAACACGGAGAGCTTATCCACTACATCTACTTTTAAGATTCATTTTCAGAGTGATGCGGAGTTAGAAAATGAGTTGACGAGGGAATTGAGAGCCGGCGTGTTTCTAAAAATAAAGGTGGAACCGTCTGCTACAGTTGGTGAGCTGAAGATAGCAGTGCAGAACGGGATACTTACTTTATTATGGAACAGTTTGTGGTAACTGATATTGAAGACATGGAGGGATGAGGGGGTCTTTTTTGGCACAGTTGAGTCGGGTTCAGCTGAGAGGGAGCAGGATAGATTTGGGCACTGATTTGAAGGGGATGAAAATGGAAAGTCTAATGCGAGTCACTCTTTCCGAACTCCCAACTCCAACCAAGCATCCTAGAGGGAGGAAAAAACCCTCCGTCACCTTATCGGCATCTAGCTCATCTGTCCGCTCTCTATCGTTGGACTTCGTTGCTCAATTCTTCTTTCATTGTGAAGTGTTGGACTCTGTTCAAATAGGATTCCTATTGTGTTCCACTCATTTGCTTAACACAAAGAAATCGATTATTTTTTCATCATCCGACTACTGACGGCTACGAAGGAAGCAGGATTTGCTCCTTTCCTGTTCGCTCGGAAGCCCGCCCTATCACTAAAAGCCGGAACATGATTGCTTCGGGGAAAGACTTTCTTTCATCTGCTTCACTGTGATAGCGGAATAAAAAACCTGGGTTCACTCCCTCCCCTGTCCCTGTGACCGGTATCCGGTCTTACCTTTTTCCCAGAGATATGGGATTGCCTCTTTTATGGCTTCCTGCTGCAACTACTAGGAGACTGAGTCCGGGGTGAGAGGTTTGATTCAGGGCGTCGGTAGGGCTTGCCTTAGTGAAAAGTAGGAGCCATACCATAGTTAGTCAAGAATCAAGAGTAGAGGTCGGGTACCTCGATCAGAGCAATGGAGAATCGGAGGATGGATGAACCTGAGGATGACCATTTATATAGGGCCATTGATGCTATCAATATGGCCTGTAAAAACAGCCATGATAGACAGAGCCCACATAATCTTGCAGAAGAAGGAAGGGGATCATTCTCGAGGAACCAAAGGATGTGAAGCGTGCGCTCGAGGTGGCTCTCCATGACGACTGGGAGCACGACATCGATGAGCGTCTTGAGCATTTCCGTGTGCTCAATCGCTACTTTGGCACCGCTCGCTGTTCCAAATGGAACAACTTCATTGACTAACTAAGGGAGTTAGGCTATCACCAGGTTAACTCCCGACATAAGGTCGACTAATATTTTTCATCTCCATTTTTGGTATTCGGGGAATGGATTGTTACTAAAAGGACTTGAATAGAATGAGGAGGACGACAGATAGACTCACGATCTAATAAAGTAAAGTCTTTGATATTGGTTCGAATCCAATTCGTGAGATGGCAGTGATCTTTAGCTGATCATGCCTGCAATGTAGTTGGTATTGGTTCGGTCAAAATGCACGACGGTGTGGTGAGAACTGAGGTGCGGCATGTTCCAGACATGTCAAAGAATCTTATCTCTTTGACCACTTTAGATCTTGGTGGTTGTAAATTTGTTTTCGGTGATGGTGTTTTGAAGGTTGTGAAGGGTGCTCTAATTGTGATGAAGGCTCATCAGATTGGTAGATTGTATGTGTTGCAAGGGTCTACCGTTACAGGCACAGCTGCTGTATCTTCCTCCATGTCAGATTCAGATGAAACCAGATTATGGCACATGAGGCTGGGACACATGAGTGAGAAAGGCCTTACAATGTTGAGCAAGAGAGGTCTTCTTTCTGGTCAGAGTACATCCAAGTTGGAGTTCTGTGATTTCAATAAGTTCTGCAAAGATGAAGGCATTGTTAGACATCTTACAGTCAGAGGTACTCCGAAACAGAATGATTTGATATAGAGCCGTCAATACAGGGTGAATCTCATTGTGCATCTACTGGAGCTCATCGAAAGTCTATCTCCGACTGAATCAATATCTCGTTTTCCCTTTGCTGCCACGGAGAGCGATGTTCCGCCTCTTTCTTAAACTCTCGTTCCAGCAGCTTTGAGTTGCTGCCTGTCCCCCAGTTAAAGAGGTGAAGGAGTGGAAAGGGGCAAGGCCAATGAACCAGCATCTAATTGAATGGATTCTTGATAACCTGCTTCGCCTTAACCAACCCATCCTACATGAATCAAGAAAGACAGTGGCACTGACCATCTTGATGGAGTAGAAAGAAGAATTACTACTAGGCCTGAAGGGAAGCCTAAGAGAATGGGCTACTTATCATACAAGAATCTTACTAGATCGACTACTGACTCGACGGACAAGGAAAGTCAAATCAAAGCTGATACGACTAAAAAATAGAGCAATGGTCCGAAGAAATCATGAGAGCTACGCTTTTCTAGCTTAAATTAGCTCGGGACCGAAGAAATGAAGCACTAAGGACTCCGCACAGGCAAAAGAAAAGCTCGGGAAGTCTCAGATTAAGCAAACACTCAAACTATCTTAGATGGGCTTGCCTTTGATTCTGATGTCTTTCAAGCTGATTGATAGTGAGATGATTTTTCTAACTGGGAAGAAAGTCTTACTCTAAAGTAAGTATAAAGTAAGTAAGTCAATTCTATAGGAGAAGAAAAAGAAACTAGGATCTCCGGCTGATAAGAAACTTAAACCCCAGCGAATGGCAAAACAACTGCAACTGGTTCGTAGGAGGCTCCCACTATACATATGTAGTTTGTAGGAAGGATAGGATGGCATCAAGACTGCTCGTATGGAGACTTTTTCTCAATTGTAGGAACCTCCGGGAATGTCTTAGTCCTAGTACTTACTGTTAGGAGAATAGCCCTTCGATCCTTATTATTGTGATTATTGTTTGTTTGATAGTTCGGCTAGCTTGCTGAACCAGTAGAAAAAGATTCGATTCTTCGAACGTACTGATATATAGAGTAGTTAGTATAACGCAGAATCGAGTACTTCTAGTAGAATAATAATAATCTACTGTACTTTTTTCAAGGAAAAATATTGTATAGTAATGATGCCGAATCCGTTAGGTTGAGTTAGTAAAGGAGCATCCGTTAGTACTGATAGAATCGTTCTAGCCTCAACAGGGGAATTACTTTTCAAGTAAACTGACTACTCTTCTTACTTCTAGAACCAGGGTATGCTTATTCACTAGTTGCTGGAAGGGTAGAACGTAGGGCAGTGTTGGCTCATCTTTCACTTCCGGACTCTAGCTTTCTAAAACCTTCCTCACCTATAGCACCTGGCTTAGCTTTAAGCCAATCCCGGTGGACTTCCTTATCCTTATTCTAGAACCTTCACCTGGGAGTAAGAATCTTCCGTACTTCGTCCTTAGTTAGCCTTTGTCTCATTTCCCCTTCCTCACTTTAGCTCTAGGGAATGACTCCTACTCCTCCTGCTACTGAACTATACCTCAAAATTAAAAAAAAGAAAAAACTCTAGCTCAGCTCGGGGTTAGGCTTCTGTGTCCTACCTTGCCATAATCAAGATTGACAACATCTTCGGACCTTGGCCTTGAAGTCGAGTTACTCTCGTGCCCAAACTCCAAAGACTCAGAAAAGGACTAAACTCCGCTACTTGTCTCAGCATCTGCTTCGTTCGGTCTTGCAGCTACTTTTTTTTCAGAGGGATCCCCAAAGTAATATACTTATTTATATATATGCCCTCCCATATTTGCATCCCATGTCTTTCCGGATCAACCAACCGGAACAAGTCCTTCTTCATTTTTCTAGCTTTGCTAAAAGAAAGTAAAGCGGATCACTTTGACTGTTCATATAGAATCATGCCAAGCTGGTTAAGAACTTTCGTGTCGGATTTCAAAAGCAAAATGAATATCAAATTTTCTATAAAAGGGGAGAAGATGAGGAGCACATTACTTAGACCTCATCTCAAATATGCATTTCGTCACTGGATTCTTTTCTTTATTATCCTGTCACCGGTTATGTTTGGTGCCTCTTTCTTTTTTGATTTTTTTGGCGACCTTCAAAAACTAAAAGGTTCTGTTTTCCTCCACGGATTACGGAGTCTTTTTCGGCTTTTGGGTTGGGAATGTCTCGGTGCCCCCATTCTTCTTATTTGTGTTCTTTCGGGCGTGCACATGATGGATCCAGCAGGAGGTCAACCTGCTGCCAATCCAGCAGCGGAGCAAGCCTCCGACGGCGCATCGACCTCGGGCTGGAGAAGTTTCGAAGAGGGGCTAGAATCGATGCCATCTTCAAACGAATCCAGCGAAGCGAGCGTGAATCAGCAGCCTGTGATTCCCGAACTTGAAGCTCCGCTTCTCGATGAAAACACCCGGCGAGCAGAGCTCGCTGCTCGATTGAGGGCTAATTGGTGGGGGATAGCTTATAACGAGAGAATCCTTGACTCCTTCGTCCGGAGTCAACTGGCAGTCGAAAAGCACATTGAGGCCGCACTTGTGGCGGACGGCTATTCCCCTGAAGTGATTCTCGAACGAAGACATCTAATTAGGGGCTTTCTTTTCTATCCCGAGGGGCGTGCGCTAAGTGAAAACGCTTACTCGGGTCATCTAACACAAATTCTCAATTTGGGCACCCGCCAAAGCGTTCCGTATCGGCGGATTATAAGAGCCGTCCATAACTCTAATCTCTTTTTAGATTAGTTTCTAATTAGAATAGGGAGAGCAGATGTGGTCACCATCATAGGTACTCAAGATATTGTGTCTGGAGAGGTGGATAGATAGGACTACTAGTTGCTCGATCAGGACCCTAGCTTTATTGCGAGCCAAAAACCTTGATGGATTCCCCTTTTGTTGTTTGCGGCATTCCCCCTGACCTCGAGGTCAAATGAAAGAAAATAAGAAGAATCATGGAATTCAATGTCAGAGCTGCAGTTCGAATTTTCCTAGTCTTGTGCCTTATCGTTATCAGCTGTTGCCTCTCTCATCTAATTGGTAGTTTTGAGGTATATAAAGCAATGTTAGGTAAGATGGCTTTATCTCTCGGGGCTCGAGCCCTTTCTGTTTTTTTTCTAAAGATGGGCTGCTCCGGCGGTCTGGCCTTGGCCATTGGATTAGTTGTAAGAATGGCCTTCCTCGCTACCGAGGGAAATGACATGATGCCTTCGGGTGAGGGAGGCCGAAGCTTCAGGTGGACTGACTTATTTGGCAGCAGTTCCACAGCTCATTCCGAAGGCAGTGTCAACCAACCGGCCCCGGACTCTCCCAACCCTGGTGAACCCGCATCGCCGCAGGTTTATCAGCCCTTACAGGAGGACGAAGAGAGGCGGCAAGAACTCTCTGATCGTCTTGGTATTAATAGTGTCGGACAACCTTTTTCTGACGCAGAACGGGAAGCCATTTTGGAGGTCCAGTTCGAGACGGAGCTCAAGATAGAGAGAGCACTCCGCTCGGACAGGTTTTCCGAAGATTCCCTCATTTCTAAGAGGCATCAGATCAGGGGGCTCCTATTCTACCCTTACGGTAAACCCTTAGTATTTAATACTTATGCTAAACACCTCCTTTACATGGACAACTATGGGACGCACCATAGCCTGCCCTATCGAAGGGTTCTAGCTGCTTATATAAAGCAGGAGCTAGAACTGGAAAAGAGATAGATATGATGTCAAGGATATGTGGGTTTAAGATTCTTGCTCTTAGTCTTGAGTTTAGTGCGTCGGTTGTAGTCTTTATTTGAGCGGGGGTATCCTCAAACAAATAAGAACGAGGCCCGTCCCAGAAAGAGGGCGGGGAAGGAAGAGTGGGTAAGCGGGCTTCTTTCGCTTGACTTTTTTTGAGATCGTTGTGACCGTGTGGGAGAGGTGGTGGACAAAGCAGAATAAAAACTCGTTCCTCATGAACGCCAAAAGCGAGAATCTTCTTTTATTTTAGTGTTCAAGGAGGGGGGACGGAGAACTCAGTCCCTTATACGATAGCTCTGTCTCGCATATTTCAAATTAGAATCTCATACGAAAAAGATACGCAATGTTATCACTGCTCAGCAAACTTGCATCAAAAAGTCCGCAAATCAAATAAGAATAAGAAAGATCCCCGGAAACCAGGAGCAGCAATAATACCAATCCCATGTCGATTCATCCCAATAACAGTCATTTGTTCGGGCTGGGTAAAACTAAGGAAAAAAAGACCAGATTCACGAGCTGAATGGCGCGATGCCAAGTGGGATCCGATAGTTCAGTCCTCCTATGTACAAGTCTGCTTGGTTACGGTGGAAGGTCTGGTCTGCGGTTTTTTTTTATTTAATTTAGGTCCTTGTCCTTGGGAAGCACTAACCACAAATCGGAGACAGCTGCCCTTCCATGTATGTGCCCAGAGACTCTCGTTTTGCGAGAAGATCGCCCGATAGTCTAGAAGAGGCATCACGAATTAAGAGCTTCCGACTAGAGGAAGCACTTGTACTAGCATATGGAAGAGACATTCGCTTTGTTTTAGCTGTTTGCGCTATGATTGGATTTTGGATCTGGTGGTACATGGCGCCAGAACCATTACTACTGACACCACGCGCGCTTAGCGCACCAGACCTTCCACTCGTTACCAATGTAGTAAAGGATACCTTTGTAATAAATAAAGTCTGCAACCTTCATCCTGAGATCAGCAGTCCATGTCCTTGTGGAGAACCGCTAAACAATACGGCCAGGGATCTCTTCCCAGAGCCAGGGTTCGACTCATTGGACATCAACAAAAGCGCAAAGGTCAGGGCACTCGCAGTTTTTATGGCTTGTATTGTCTATCGCTTTAACTTAATCGGTATCACCCCACGGCGTCTTATTACCGTTATCCCAATAGGTTCCGGATCGGATCGAGCAATAAGTGAAGGAGCTTGACCAATCCCAATGAGGGAAGTTGCTGAAAGAGAAGCGGAAAGGGACATCTTGAACTCAGGGGGAAGGGACCTTAACGACAACAAAAGAAGTGCGTGCATTTCCCGATCAAAGAAGCCCTTGAACTCACCTTCATTCAACAATGAAACTTCACGTATGAACTCTGCTCGGGATTGGACTCTTCTCACGAATTGGATTTGAACCAATAAGGATACCGCCTTTAATTTAAAAGAAAAGGGCAAGTAAACTTCTACCAGTAGACCGTGACAAAAAAGAAAGAAGAGAAATTGGGCCGGGGTCACATGCCTTCTCTCAGGCCGGCAGTCTCCTACTTTCTAGTCGACCGCTCTATGACAGGTTCCCAGCCCTATTAGATAGAACTCATTCCCATTAATTTAACAACTTCAAAGAACTTCCCAACTCCGCACTACACCTATAGAAAACACAACCCTAATCACAGCAGAAACCATTCCATTACTACCAAGACTTATTCCAGCCCAAGAATTTGCTTTATATAAGGAGAGTAGCGGCCGCGTTCCCTGAAATCTTGCCCAACTCTATCCAAAAATTTTGAGTTCTTCTCTGCGCTCTTTGACCTACCATAGATCCTTAGTGGTGGACCGATCAACCTCAAGCCCTATCGTCACAGACTCTTTTAGTGCAATGAGAGAGGTACTTTAAAAAAAGTCAGTGGTAGGTTGTTCTCGTCAAGCAGTAAGGCGACAATCCTATCCTACCAAAAAAACAAGGTAGATTTCGAGGACGTGATCTAGCTTGTTTTCCTGCCAAGAGGCCTGCTTGGTTCCCGGTTTCCCGTTCTCTTTGTCTAAGGCTAAGAATTCTATGGTCATTTTCTCCGGAGCTCTAGTTACTATCATACCATCGAAAGAGTTTTGGTATATCTTCAATCAAGTATAAATGTTTTCTATAAAGTTAAAGAAATAAGTACTCCTCCCCGAAGGTAAAAATCATGCTTTTCAAATGCAAGGCAAATAGTTAGTATCCGGGCTTGCACCCCCTTGAATTCTTAATCTCACTCGGTACCTTGCTTGACTTGAGGGCACGGCACTTACTTGCTAGTCAAAGTATTCATAAGAAATCACTATTCTAAATGTCTCCTTATGGTTGAGGTGGGAGTCCCTCTTTATAACCCAATAACATAACCCTCCCCCCAAGGGTTAGGCCTATTCGAAAGAATAAGTTCTTTCACAGGTATGGCAGAGTAGGAGGTGGAATCATTAGTGAAGATATCCGCGCACAGTAAATCCGATCAATAGGTTGCAATCAGATAAAGGAAAAGTTACATATTTGAGGAAGAATACGAACGGGATTCCACTGCACATTCATAGGCTGTTAGGGAGGGTTGTGCAAGTGAAGAAGGCCTAGGGCATTCATTAAAAGAAGACAGACTTTCAGGGGTGGGTTTGCATGGATGTCTTTAAGGGTAAGCCACTCTATGGCTATTAAGGATTAAGCCTTCTAGCATTAGATATCCACGAGCAGAATAGGATCCCCAACATGGGACAGGTGAGGCTTGGATTTCCGCTAGCTAGGGATTGGGGTAGGAGATAAAGGCACCCAATGCAATGAAGAAGACTTTGCGAAAAGGACTGCTTTCGATTCTTTCTGGTCTGTCGGATTCTGTTGAGAAGAGGGGACAAGCATCCGACCCGATTTCATGTGGGCTGTCCTAACAAGCCAAATATCATATAAAAAGATAGGATGTTTCGAGAAAGTCTTCGTTTTTCGTTTCCTTTTAAAGTTCCTTAAGAGCAAAGAGGCGTGACCTGGAAGGCTGCTAGCAAGAGGTTCTGCAAGAAGGAGCTTTTGGACAAATCCGCCGAAAGTCCGTGGCATTGGGCATCACGTTAAAGACCCTTATAAACAAAGGACTTACATATCTATAATACCCCGCCGCGTGGTAATATCATAAAATAAGGAACACCGGAACTCACAACTCCGCATATTTCTTACGGGATCTGATGCGAGAACCCTATAGTAGAGCTTTTGGGCTAACGTTCTATTTTCTGAGTGACCGGCCTCGATTGCTCAGACGTGGGAGCTGCCCTCCCTAAGCTTTTCCTGATTTTAGGGCTGGCATCTTTCATTGTCGTGACGAGGAAATTGCGTATAGAAAGAAAGATGATTCGCTTTTGTTCCTTTAGCCTTTCGTGGAGATCGAATCCTCTTGCCCTCTCAACTCATATTTCCCACGTAGTTCGTCGGTCAAACCAACGATTCTCTTCTCAAAGTTATAGAGAGATCTTTTTCTAGTTAGACTTCTATCAATGCAATGAAAGAACCATCCCTTCCTATTTCTTTGTCCTGTCAGATAGAAATATAAGAAGACCCAAAAGAGCCCTTCTTTACCACCATAGGGGGTGGGGGTGAAGGGGGGGTTTACATACAACCGAGGCAAAGTGGTTTATGATTGAATCTCAGAGGCATTCTTATCATTTGGTAGATCCAAGTCCATGGCCTATTTCGGGTTCACTCGGAGCTTTGGCAACCACCGTAGGAGGTGTGATGTACATGCACTCATTTCAAGGGGGTGCAACACTTCTCAGTTTGGGCCTAATATTTATCCTATATACCATGTTTGTATGGTGGCGCGATGTTCTACGTGAATCCACGTTGGAAGGACATCATACCAAAGTCGTACAATTAGGACCTCGATATGGTTCTATTCCGTTCATCGTATCGGAGGTTATGTTCCTTTTTGCTTTTTTTCGGGCTTCTTCTCATTCTTCTTTGGCACCTACGGTAGAGATCGGGGGTATTTGGCCCCCAAAAGGGATAGGGGTTTTAGATCCTCGGGAAATCCCTTTTCTTAATACCCCTATTCTCCTTTCATCCGGAGCAGCCGTAACTTGGGCTCATCATGCTATACTCGCGGGGAAGGAAAAACGAGCAGTTTACGCTTTAGTAGCAACCGTTTCACTGGCTCTAGTATTCACTGGCTTTCAAGGAATGGAATATTATCAAGCACCCTTCACTATTTCGGATAGTATTTATGGTTCTACCTTTTTCTTAGCAACTGGCTTTCATGGTTTTCATGTGATTATAGGTACTCTTTTCTTGATCATATGTGGTATTCGCCAATATCTTGGTCATCTGACCAAGGAGCATCACGTTGGCTTTGAAGCAGCTGCATGGTACTGGCATTTTGTAGACGTGGTTCGGTTATTCCCATTTGTCTCTATCTATTGGTGGGGAGGTATATGAAGGAACGAAACAGTGGATTTAGGAATGAAAGCTCGAATACAAAGAGAACCGGGCTTTTCCAAATAATTACTGTCCCTTTGATTTTAATATACAAAAAAGTCTCTTCCTACCAGCACATAAATGAAGGGATCGAAGATATTATGGCAGAATATGTTCACCAAGAAATGACCTGAAATTGGTCTATTTGAGATTGTTCTTTTTAATCGTAATCAAAGATGTTTTCTTGTCTCTCGTTTCTTTTCTGAACAAATCGAAGAACCTAATGGATCGAACTCATTGGATTGGTATCTGGATTTGATGAGGTTTGAAATGGAAGTTGGTTCAAAAAAAGAATACCGGTGAAGGTTGCCATTAGTCGGGAATGAGCGAGAAGAGAAGGCTTCAAGCCCTAGAAGTCAAGGCTAATCCGCTTTTAAAGTTAAGTAAATAGAGAGAGCAAGAAGCTGTCCAGAGCAGAGTGAGGGCAAGGCGAGGTTAGTCCAGTTTTTGATCTCTCTATGAATGGAAAAGGGGTGCTTCGGATCGGGAGTAATAGTGATAGGGCAAAAAGAGGGAGGTTTTCTAGGAAAAGCTATGACTCAGAAGAAGAAAAGAAGAACAAGTCTTTCAAAACTACATATGCGAGAACCCGCTTCACTTCTACCTTCTCCAACTCTGCTTGTTCCCTAGCGGTCGCTACAGCCGAGGATAGCTAGAACTAATGAACTAAGTTAACTCATCAGAATAACCGCCGCCCCTCCTAGCCCGATAGCGCTTTAGGAAAGTCTTATGAAAGATAGAGTCCACTTCTAGGTCTTTGATCTCACCCAATCCTGTATGCTACGCTAGTTTGAAGAGTCTTCTTCCCTTTCTTTAACTTTAAGAACTCATAACTAATAAATTACTAAAAATATAAACAACTGTTCCAACTCACGAACTCAAGAAAGAAGTGAGAGCATCCGTATGTTTCCAGTCCCCCTACTCATATCGGAATGGAAGACTATGGGTCACGAAGAAAAAGAGTGTCTTTATTTTTATCGTGTTATAGGATCTTCTCCATTCCTTTTGTCATTTTCAGAACTTTTCCGCATACTTCCACTCATTGTACCATCTGATCCAATCTAGCATTAAGCCGCTAATCTGCAATCACTCTAAGACATGGAACTATAAGCACTGGACGTCTTCTCTCGTACTTAACTGAACTGTCCTGCCCGGCTTTCTTTCAGCTCTCTGTTCCATAGGTGCTACTTCCCTTGATTCCTTGGCACCTCTTCTTTTATATGAAATGAAATTGGTAGACAATAAAATTCTCAAATAATCCAATAAAACGTCTAAGGCGCAATCTCATGCTTATTGCTCCTAATATATATATATCATCTGTCCTTTTCGGCTCTCTATATGTTTTTTTCCTTTTTTCTGAAATTGCGTATAGAAAGAGAAATTATTCGTCTTGCTGAATTGAGTGCGCGGGAAATGCTTTTGACTGAACTTCCCATTGCTCTCTCTCCGATAGCATCCAGCCGATAATAGAAAGATATAGAAAGTTTGCAGTAAGGTTGCTTGTAAATCACTGGGTAACCAGTTTCTCGTGTTCGATCTCTTCCATCTCTGCCCCGCTCGTTGTCACCTATGTTGAAGAAAGGGAACCCTGCAGCAAATGAGGAGGGAGGTTTTAAGTGACTTGACAAAGGATTGGAACTAGGCCAATGCCAATCTCATCTATTGCAGCAAAGAAAGAGGAAAGGGGGCGAAGCGCTAGTTTGAATTGAAGTAGAGGAGATGCCATACGGTAGGAGGCAATAATGAATTAAGCCGGAATGGAGCCTTGTTTATTAGGCTAGATCGATGTTATGTATATTTCTTGGCTCTAATCCTCGGGGCACCATATGGCATATCCCTAGGTAGACAACTAGTTCTGGGTATAGTGATACAATCTATTGGGTCTAGTCATACTAAAAGGCTAGGTGTAAAGGTACTTTTCTTACCCGGTGAATTGATTGCTGTCCCTCTGGCATAACCCCCTCACCGCCGAAGTGATCAAGCAAGTGACACTAGTTAGAAGGGTAGAAAAAAAGAGCTTCTAGAAAGAAAATGAGTGCTTCTCTGGAAAGGGAGTTTTCCTTAGAGTTCAGGATCTGTTAGGGCGAGGAAAAAAGAGGTGGCCAAGTAAATAATCCCATCTTCCAACAGTAGCTGCTAGTTCTCGACTCCGCTATGACTCTTATTGAATCCACTCCCGATGCCGGAACCGGTGCTCTGATCAGACAGGATCCGCTGTTGATGCCAGATCCAGAGCCGCTTTTTTCCAAGTGCTATAAGGTTCCTCGTGCTGGAAAGGACAGATCTTCTGTCACAGACAAGTCTAATCCTATTCCAAAACCAACAGCCTTGGGCCTTCAACCCCAGCTCGCACTCGACATGACATGATCTTTGACAATCATGAGTCAGGAGGGTCAGCCCAGAAAGAGACTAGCCGGCCTTGCTTGGGTCTCCGGCTCTTAGAAAGAAGCTAAATCCATCTGCCTTCTACCACGAGTGCGCCCTCACTACACTAATAAGAAAGGAAAGAAAGACATCTCAACCAATAAGAAGACAGATAGAACGGGCGCGGAGAATGGAAGATTCACCCATAAACAAAAGAGGAACCCGTAGCTGCCAGACCAGTTTTCGACCTCTTTGCCTACCGCTTGCCGACCGCACTAACTGACCCAAGCCTGCCTAAAATAAAAAGGGGAGTCTAGGTGCCTTAGTCACTCTTTGGCTGAGTCTCATGCCCTGGCTACCGAATTGTTAGGCAAATTCATGGGTGTCGCCATTGAAGAGACTCCCATGAGTTTGAATCAAGAAGCCAATGAAATGGCCCCGGGAGTCAAACTGCCAGAGAGAATCTTTCAAAAACTCATTACAGTTCAAAAAGAAACGACCATTGGCCTCAGTTCATGATAGAGAGATCCCAACTCTGGAAGTCATGCAAGTTGATTCTAATGAGTCAGATTTGATAAGTCCTATCATTCACTTTATTAAAAAGTGCAAAGAAAGATAGAAAAAGAAAGCTTAGATCCTTGAGATATGTTCTCATTGAGAACCACCTCTGTAATAAAAGCGTGGATGGTTTGCGTTTGCTTCTTCAATGTTTAGGCTTTGATCTTCTTTTATGGCGGAAGTCCACGAAGGGATTGTTGGAGCTCATCAGGCCTGAGTCAAAATGAAATGGGTGGAAGCCATCCCAATCCCAAAACGTAAATAACGCTAAAAATTAGATTAGAAAGAAAGGATAATCTCATTCATAGGTTTGGCATTCCAAAAATCAGCATTGCCGATCAAGGTAGAGTCTTCACAGGTGATCAAGTAAAAGAGTTTGCTAATATATATAGTTTTTGTTGAAATGATTCACTCAACACCTTTGCTCAGGCTAATGGACAAGCCGAGTCTTCCAAAAAAATAAGGTGAACTAGCTTAGAAAAAATGATCAAGGATAACCCCAGCAAGGATCTGGCATGAAGTGTAGTCAGAGGCTCTCTAGGCATTTAGGACAAAAAGACCGAGTTTCCATTAGGAGGTGGGACAAGTAACCATACTTGGCTTTGGAAAGACTTCTGCTCGACACGTTCAAGCTTTTCCGGGAGGATCTTTTTTCCATTTAATATTCCCAGGTAAAAGACTGGGGCAGGTTTAACTAAATATCCTGACCCCTGACCCATAGTCTTCATGGATCTGATCTTTCCTGCTATTCCTAAGGAAAGGGGAGTATTCACGGCAGAGTCAGCATCGGCATAAGGGAAGAAAAAGTGGCAAGAATCATTCAATTCTTCCTCGGCAAGAGCACCCGAATCCGAATTCGGTTTTTGGCCTTGTCAGTATCCCTTTGTGAGTCTTCTGCTGAAGACTTTCTCCTTAGTAGTCTCCCACGATGAGGCCCTTGACCGGTGTGGCTAAGCCAATACATAATTACCATAAATTAGTGACGAGGGCTCTCTGCGGCTAAGAATAGAAGGTGGTGTACTAGTTCTCAGTAAGTATTGGAAGAATCCCATGAAATGTTCATCCAAAGAGGGATTTTAGTTAGTGAAAAAAGACCTTCTTTTTCTTGTTACCTCCTGCCCGCAGCCATGCACTTAATAAATCAATATCATAGGAGTAGTAGCGCTAAGCGAAGCATCAAAGCAGAAGGAGCTTGACACCATTGAATCAAGTGTTGAAAGACTACAAAAAAGAATCAATCCCCAGATGATAGGGGGCCCGGGAACTGAACGATGTTAGCGCAAGGGGCTGAAATGAAAAGGCAGGTAGCATTCGATAAGCAGGCAGGTTTGGGAAACTAGCACCAGGTACTAGGTCGATGGCATGCGGAATACTCCTCATCGGTGGTAAACCATGGGAAGAGCATCACCAACCAGCTCCTTCCAATCTTTTTTTTAATAGTATCTGAATGAAGAAGAATGTCGAGAGAATAGTTCAATGCCAGCGAATAGCGTAGGAAGTAACCAAGTTTGAATGGTGGAAAGCCAGCAAGGGAAAAAGCATTAGTTTCAGCGAAGCTATTCTTGACCCGCGTAAGAGAAAAGTACTTTCAGGCAAGGTCGGCTAGCGAACCCCGCTACTCCTTTGTCTTTTAGGAAGGGAAGTCTGAGTCAAAGTCATTGTGAATCCTCAGTTTGAAGGCGATTCACCTTCACCCAGCATCTTTGAAAGTTTTAGTGTTATTATTTATCATCTGCCTGCGGCTCTGGCCGGCCCATCTTCCTCCATGTCCTCATCCGAGGTTCAAGCAATTGGTCATCATTCCTGGCCGGCTGGCCGAGGTCGAGTTCATCCCTTATTGAGAATCTATATGGCTTTCTTCGTCTCTATTATTTGATTTTTCAATAGCCAAAAACTGGACTTTCAGGTCTGCGAGAGGTCAATGTACTAGAGCTCATGCCCCAATAGGGGCTTTCTTTTCTCTTGCATGCGCCTTCCTCATTCATTCAAATCAAAGGAAGCTTCATCGGGAAGGGATAGGGATGGCGCATTGGCTTGGTTGGCGGCTTGGCTTCGCTATCGCTCATGACTTGGTATAGAGTCCGTGTAGTCGGTGAGTACGAGTACAGCCTATGAAACAGGCTTTGAGTTCCATTACATTGCAAAAAATCATTCCCGCCACTCTCCCTTCCAGTGAACCCCACGTGTCTGCCTCCGGCTTCGAAGGAAGCAGTGGGGAAGAAAAGGACTCGGCTTAACTTCACTTGGGTTCGGTTTCCCTTGTTACTATTGGAATGATGGAAGTAGCTCTTCTTCCTCTTAGCGTTAGCGACTCAGAGCTCATAGGGAGCTGGGACCAAGAAGGGATAGAGTTGAAAGATAGGATTTGATTAGCGCGCCTTCTGCCTGTCCTTTCCTGACTCTGTCGATGGTATGCCTGAGATGGCAGTCTTTCTCCTTGGCTTGTACTCGAGATTGCCTTTTTGTTCGAAATCGATTGAATCCTATTGCCTTTGAGAAAGGGAACGAAGGAATTCCGTCTGTTGTCACAAGAATTGTTCAAGTTGAATGCGAATAATCGATTGAATCCTATCTTTGAAGACTTGAAGGAAGGACTAGTGTCCAATCCCGGCCGATGTAGAGTAGTCCCTTTTGGGCAGCACTTCCTCGTAGGGAACTACCAATTGTCCTTCTTTCTTGTGGTGGAACCTGGGATTCACCCTCCCAGAAGTTATTATCGCCAAAACAAAAAAAGACATCTTGAATTTCCCACAAGAGTCAAACTATAATAGTATCCGACTCATATGGCGGCGGGGGCTGCGTTCCCCTCTCTTTCGTCGGTTAAGTGCTGGATGGGGAATGCATCGGTCGGCTATGTCCCTGGACCTCCTGGCTTCCCTGTCACGTCCGAACGTAATCAGAGAAGACCTGCCCAAGCACCACCTTGTGATCATAAAGATGAATATCCAATACAATCACAGGAAAGAGTACCTGAAAAAACCGTAACGTATCCGGGTCGTACGCCTGGAACAGTCGTACAATTTCGGCGATTCAAAAAGGAGTATATCCCTCTCCCTTAGTGTCTTTCCACTTCCCTCGTTCAGGAACAAACCCTTCGCCTAATTCTTTTTTTTTAGTCCCGGCCTGGTTTTTCCCCACTAACCAATTCAATTACGTTACGACCACTGAACAAACTTGGTTGACGAACATGGTTTATGCGCCGCTAATGTAGCGGCTTGTCGAGCATTTGACAAAGTCACACCATCCATTTCAAATAGTACTTGTCCCGCGGACACACGAGCAATCCAACCCGTAGGATTTCCTTTTCCTCTTCCCATTCTAACTTCTGTAGGTTTCCCGGTAATAGGGATATCTGCGAAAACTCTGACCCATATCTTACCATTTTTTCGGAATTGTCCGCTCATAGCACGATGGAAGTGTCCGATTATAGCCCGACGCGCTGCTTCAATGGCTCGATATGACAGACGACCAGCTCTACAACTTTGAGTGCCATATCTTCCAAAACCAAGTTTTGTTCCGTCTGGTTTGCAACCCCTATTACATCTGCCTTTACGATATTTACTAAATTTCGTACGTTTCGGATATAGCACGTCCCTTTTTTTTTTTACTATATGAAATCCACACTTTGACACCTGAGATTCCGTAACGAGTAGATACTTCCGCCGAAGCATAATCGATTTTCTGGTTAAATACATTACGAGATGTTTTTCCATACTTTCCGCATTCAGTTCTAGCTATTTCTGCGCCTTCTGATCGACCTGAACAACATATACGGATCCCCTCAACCCCTTTTTTCATTACTAATGGAATATCCTTCACTATTCTACTAAAAATGGAACGAAATGATCTTGTTTTCTTTCTCAGTTGAAAAGAGATGTCTTGAGCAATCGGAGAAGCACTTTGATAAACAGATTTGATCTTGACCGACTCAATTAAGGTATTAGTGTTTGTTCTATTAGACAACAAAGATCGCATTTTTTTCACTTCGTTCAAATAATAGTTGTACCCGTACGGAATTCTTCTGTTTCTCAGTATGATCTCTATCATCATCTCTATTCCCTTTATCCATTCTCCTATCCTACCTAGGTCTATGAATTTATCTATCAATTCCATTACCTTATCCTTACCCATGAGGTTCCAACATTTGATCCTTAATTGACCTAGGAGTGGTTCCCGGGCACCCTCAAAAAAAAGGTTCTTATTAGAAATAGAAAGACCAACTCTATCCCTTGGAAAGAAAAAGGTAGCACCGAAGAAAGGAAAGAGCGAGATGGTGGTTTTTGTTGTTCCCGCGAAGCGAAGATCACTCGCCAAGCGAATGAAGTGGATCAAGCTCTTTTTGGCTTCGGCCAAACACTTTTTCTCGCTGGTCGAGCTTTCTACAAAAAAAGCGATGCGAGAACGTATTCGCTTATCTAAGCTTCTTCCCTGCGCATTCGCTCCCCCCATCGTAGATGGTTCAGCCACGCCCGGTGCCACGAAATGATTGAGAACTACGACGGGGTCGAAATGCATTTGGTTCTTTCTAAAAAATAAGTATTGCATGACCGAATAATTCAAGGAGGGGCGCACTGCAGGGAGGGTCCTTTTAAATAGATGACTCGTCGGGCCGCCGGACTTCTTGGGGAAAAAGAACTTAAAAAACTTCGTTTTTCTGAAGGAGTCGTCATTTTCTATCAGGAACGCTATGTCATTTACAGCCCCGGCGTATTTCGGATGCTTGAAGGCCCCGCTGACCCGAAGTGATTTAGAAAGATTCTTCTTTATCGATGGTGATCGGTCTCCATGCTTCTTTTTCGGCCAAATCCTAATTTCGTTTTGCTTCTCCCGGTCGCCGAGCCTGATCGACTCGACTCTTTTCCCTGCCCTCCGGCCTCTCACTTCGTTTCGTTCTTCTTGGGTATTGTAGCTGGAATGAAGACACCCGATCGGCCCGACTTTCCCAAATGCCCACCACCGGCCCTTCTCCTTTCCGGGTCTGGATTTTGCGCGTCGTTTCAGTCGTCGTGGTCGACGGGGAAGAAAGAAATGAATGAATGTTCTTTTGGGAAAATGTATAAGAATACACCTACCGAGACGAAAGCCAAAGGTCAGTCTCGCAGGTGGACGTATCGAACCGAAATAAGATCTCAGATTGACATCTTGAGAAACTAATTTACCATAATAATAATCACTGAACCAACTTGAATCTGAACTACGATTCAGATCGAGTCTTACCGAAATCGGATTTCCTTTTCGTGCCATATGCGCCTTTTGTTATTTACTTTTTCCCCTTTTTTCTTCCCAGTTTAATATTTGTTCTCGCTTTTCCGCAAACTCTCCAAATTGTTGACCAACCTTTCCTTCAATGATAGAGGCAAGAAGACTTTCCGGCCAGGCCTTACTATAACCAACCTCACAGATCCCACTCCATCTTTTACACCGATGTATCGTACTCTCTCGACCAGGTCATCATAAGAAAATACTGCGAAATCTTTCCGAAGTGAGAGAAGGAGGGAAGGCGCGCTACAACTAACATAACAGCCAGCTGAAAAACGCTAGCTAGCTAGGCTAGCGCGCTTGACCAAGGCTGTCTCTGATAGGGGCTCGCTTCTGCTCCGCCCAACCTATACTATACAAGGTGCTGCTCGCTTTCTCTCAGCCACCAGTGGCTTATGTAGTGGTCGGCATTCCTACGTGCGACTCTTTGCCCCCTACTTAAGAATCCAAAGGTCACCTTTGGCTGTTGTCTTGACGCTTTGGTTACGAAAGTTGCCGGGGTCTAGGTTTATGGATGGATTTTGTCAGCGAAAGTCCCTCAAACTCAATCAATATCAACAACATGTCGTGACCGGTTAGGCTTGGTGGATTTTGTCAGAAAAGAAAGTAGGTTTCGGGGGTGGGTTCATTGATTAGTACACCTCCGGTGCTGATAAGGTCGGGACCGTGGTCGTCCGTCTCTGGTTTGCCGGCCGATAAGATCTCTGAGATTGACCAGCCAGCTGGGTTGGTTTGGCTATTCCTTTCTATTGAAAAGAAGGAAGGAGTCAGCTGTCTGCGCGAGTCACCTTCTTCTAGGCTCCGCTGGACGACACGGCATTCTCGTTTAAATATAGGCCGGCCGCACTTGTGATGGTTCCCAAAGATCCAATATATATGACCACTTAGGTCTACGTTGCCACGATATTGTTCTATGGAAGCGGGCGGGCTGTTAGAAGTTCGGCCCGGTTTTTTTTTGTGTCGTAGGGGAGGGATTGACCTTTTTAACGCATATTCACTCGTACCGGCATGGCCCCACTGATTTGTTTTCGATCGGAGCATCAAGCAGCGCAACCCGGTTCTACTTGACTAAGCCCCGTGCTCGTCCAAGGAGGGAGTTTGCTTTACCCAACTCCCTTTTTGATAACAAGGCAGAAACCCCCGACCCGACATTCATTAGTTTCGAATGAAGAATGAAGAGTGCCCTGCCCCAGCAAGCACCTACTCCTATCAAAAAAAATGAAAAGCGTGACTTTACTAAACAAGCAAGAAAAGCTCTTGACTAATAACATAGAAAGGGCTTTTCTCGCTTGTTGCTTTCTTCGCATGCTTGAGCGCATTAATAGAATACATATTTAATTAATAATAAATTAACTTGAGTTTTCAATAAGGCTCGCGTAGGGGCGCTCACGTTTTTTGGCTTACCTAAAATCTAAGATTTTTAAGTTGGTAAAGACCCAC